TGCATTAATTGCGACTTCCTCAGTGTTAGTAATTAGTGTACCCCTTGTATTTGCTTCTCCTGATGGTTGGTCAAATAATAAAAACGTTGTATTTTCCGGTACATCATTATGGATTGGACTAGTCTTTCTGGTAGCTATTCTGAATTCTCTCATTTCTTAAATTTGTTTAGTATTTAGTAGCCCGATACAAAATAAATAAAAAGGCCATTTCTTCGAAAAAATTGGAATTGTGAGACGCATTAAAATGCAATTTGCGTTCCGAATTGCTACCTCTTCTCTTTCATTATTATGAAATTCCATTGCCATTAGAATATTGATTGACAGACAATTAAAAAAAAGAAAACTCTAATATAATAGAAAATGAAACGGTCGACCCAGACATAGACGGTCGACCCAGGCGGATATACCCTATAAAATATATCCCGTAGCGAGCGTAGTTCAATGGTAAAACATCTCCTTGCCAAGGAGAAGATACGGGTTCGATTCCCGCCGCTCGCCAGCTTAATTTAGTAAGGTACTATGATAAAAAATTTAGTCTAGTTGACTACTTAACTACTTATATTAAATTAAGTAGGTGTTAGTCTAGTACCGTATCCCTTACTATCTTACCCTTCTTTTGCACCCCACTCAAAAAAGGGGCTCCGGAGGCGGGAATCGAACTCGCCAACAGGGCTCCCTAAATTGGGGATTCACCGAGACAAACAACTGGCAAACTCCTTTTAAAGGGAAGGGAGGTAGACTGTGCCTTTCTTTCATTTCTTTTTTCTTTTCTGCAGGGTAGGAAGGAGCCTTGAGAGTTCTTCTTGTAGGGGCAAGTGACTTCGCAAACTGCTCCATTTGGCCCTTTAGGGCCGGGAACTAATGAATAAAAAAGGGTTGGATACCGCCCAGCCCTCTACTCTATACAAATAGAATAGTCCTTTTATACAGACTGCTAAGTGCGGAGACGGGAATCGAACCCGTGACCTCAAGGTTATGAGCCTCGTGAGCTACCAAACTGCTCTACTCCGCTCTGGAGGGACGGAAACTGGTGGACGAAAAAGGTTGAATACAGGACTCTACCATGTCTAGACAAATAGAATAGTCCTTTTATACAGAATGGAGCGGGTAGCGGGAATCGAACCCGCATCGTTAGCTTGGAAGGCTAGGGGTTATAGTCGACGTTGGTTGATTAGTTTTAACGTCTCTAATTCAAAACCGAACATGAAATTTTGATTTCATTCGGCTCCTTTATGGATATTCTCACCACTTAACATCTATGTCAGCTTTTCTATCTGAATGGAACCAAAGCTCTCCGCTTTCTAGATGATCCCTATAGAGTAGGAGATAGAAATTCTACTAAATCTATCTAATCTACTTACTTCGTTCCCTAATTTCATTCAAGAGATCCTGAGGAAAAGAATTAGGTTTCCACCGAGCTGAAACAATATGCTGATGGTTCTAGTAAACCAAAACTACCGTTTTTTAGCTATTTGGCTTCCATTTCCTTTTTTAACAAAAGGAGATTTAGTTACGATTGGAAATAAACTTTTTTGTATCTTCATCCATAGATCCTTTACTCATATTTTAAAAATTGGAATACTTAATCCAATGCAAAATTATGCTTCGCGACTCTGTACTCATAATCCAATTTGTATTTTGGATGCAATTTCAATTAGTTTTTGGGTACAAATCGCGAGAATGTATATTCTTCCTCAATATGCTATTGAGAGGAAAAGGATTAAATCCTTTATAAGAACTAAAGTTTTCATCGGAATATAAAAAACTTAAGGACGCCTTAAGTATATCATTTCAAATTCAGTTATTAATAGAACGAATCACACTTTTACCACTAAACTATACCCGCTACATGTAGATTATGATACCAACGCTACCCTTTGTCAAGGGTAGCCATTCGAGAAGGAGGCTAATTCCCCCTTATTGAATCAAATGGAGAAGGTTCATGACAGTGAGCTCTTGGTACTTCGATCGCGGGCCTTTACTTTAGCTTTAGGGTTTAGATAGCCCCTCTGGGATGTAAAATATATCTCTTCTCACCATCCCCATAGTGTATGAGACAAATGTATGCATTTCGATTAGGTTCGTATTCTACGGTTACGACTACAATGATCATTATTTGTTTTGCGAGGACGTAAGTGTGCCAGACTGCTCTAAGGAATAGTTTGATTATTCCTACAATATACACTAGGAGATATAGGGAGCAGCACTGCCCCCATAAATCCCTTTCTTCCTTTTCTTTTTTGTTCAATTCTGAACAAAGAAATTGGGGAAGATGTTTTCTTTCTTCCCCCACTTATCATGAAGTCCGAGCCCTAGAGAAAGAGTGAGATGCATTTTAAAAATTCATCATAGACTTTCCCTATGGCTTGAGAGAAGCAAGAAACAAAGAGTCGTAACTTAAACGGAGAAGCGGACAGGACCCGACGGATTTACCTGATGTAAAGAAGATCCTAAATGTCTCTGGTTAGTCGATCCTCTCCATTTACCAATTTCTTCTCCTCTTTTCCACTCAATTCTAGTTTATTAGATTCTTGTTTAAAAGAATCAAAGAAGATGAATAGAACTAAGAACACATAAAAAAGAGCATAGAGGGACCATTACCAAATGTTCCTCCCAAGAATCATATTGGGTATCTGTTCCCTTCCTTTTCCCGCTAGGATCGGGAATCTTATATTTTCCATATCCATATACCATCGAACCTTTAGGGTTCCAGAATCCTCCTTTTTTCCTAATCTTCGGAAACAGAAAACCCATAGCCAGGAGGAGTTAGGTATGTAGGGTATGGTTTATTATTTTTTGTTGGGCAGGCAGTAGAATAATTTTTATACTCTGCAGTATAAATTCGACTGCCCACTTTTTACAAGCAAATTGTTGCTAAAACTCCAACATAGTTTGTTCAAAATGCACCAACCATAATCCCTTGAGAATATTCAAGTGCCCCCCTTCCTTGGAAGGGGTACCTGTTAAAAATCGCTTCAACAAATCCGTCCAAAACTTTTTAAGAAAAATTGAAAAGTTTTGAACTCGAAGGTTTTTCTAAGAGATGCCTGTTAAAAATAGTTTCAATTTCTCACCAAAACAGACAAGAAGTATATCACTGAAAATTAATACCCAACCATATGGGTATATGAAGAGCGCGAATTCCTTTATACCCTACCCAATTAGAATTAGAAGAAATAAAACATAAATGGAGAAAGTTCTCATCATAAGATCAGCCAATAGAAGAAAAAAGTCCCTAATTCTGCAGAACGTTCTGAGCACGTGAAAAGTCAATAGCCTAAAGATAAAAAAAAACAAAGTCTACCGTTTTTTTAACAGCAGCTCTTATTGCCCCTTTGGCCTTTTTTTTTTTGCCCATTGTTGTATCCGATTCAACAATTGATACATATTTGTTCTCCTCTTCTAAAAAATAGAACTTCTGGGCTTTGGTTTGGTGAGTCGTCCGAGATCATGTTTACATACCTATGAACTTACCCTCTTCAAGTATATCGGATACTAATAATAATTTTTTATTGTGTCAACTCTCTCTTCACGTATTTTATTATATGTATTTTTTTATATAAAAAAAGAAAAAAACCTCTACTTTGTGCAAGTGATAAGAGAGAATATGAAAGATTTTCTTATTTTTCTTGATTTTCTCAAGATTTTGAACTCTCAAGATTTTGAACCTCGTCATGAATAAACTTCTATATCTCGATATATACATATATAATCTCTACATATATCTCTATATATACATATATTATGTACATTATGCAGTAGACTCATAATGAGAAATCAAAGTGGCTAATTTTTGAATTGAATAAAAAGCCCTTTTAACTCAGTGGTAGAGTAATGCCATGGTAAGGCATAAGTCATCGGTTCAAATCCGATAAAGGGCTTTTTATTTGGTGGTAGAGTAATGCCATGGTAAGACGTAAGTCATCGGTTCGAATCCGATAAAGTACTTTTCTACTAAATTTATTATTTATTCACTTTTTTTTCTTTGTTTTTGAAAATTTCTCTATTTTTTCTTGAATTTTATGACTTAGTGTGGGATGCATGCATTTTTGGTCTGAACGCTAAACGAAGCACGGGGTGGAAATTACAAAAAAGAAATCAAATTGGACTCTTTTTCCTGTTAGATCAATCAAATCACTACCTGTACTGAACTAATCTAGAATCCCTTTTATTAATCTATTCTTATTCTATACCCTTTAAATGAATTTCCCTAAAAAGTAGGGAATGATCCGTGAATTAACCTAACCATCAACTAAAAAAAATCCTATGAAAGCATAACAGAAAAGTAGGAAAGACTCTTTGCTTTGGATCTAGTTATACTCTTCGAGTATATTGACAATTCCAAAAAACTGCTCATACTATCATTATAGTATAATGACGAGCGGTTGTATATGGCCCTATCGTCTAGTGAAGTGATGCCCCTATCGTCTAGTGGTTCAGGACATCTCTCTTTCAAGGAGGCAGCGGGGATTCGACTTCCCCTGGGGGTAGGGAGTATTATGAAAGGAGGTTAATCATAGATTCTAAAAAACCCTAGAATAAATTCTTCCTGGGTCGATGCCCGAGCGGTTAATGGGGACGGACTGTAAATTCGTTGACGATATGTCTACGCTGGTTCAAATCCAGCTCGGCCCAAAAATCTAGGGCTTCGTGAATATGAACTAAATCCATTTGTTTTTCTTCCATAAAATAAAATGTCTGATCCATAGAAATAAAGGATAAAGCGAAAGGGGGAAATTTCTTTCTAATCCATATCTCTCTCATTCCTTTTTTACAAACAAAAGAGTTTTTCTTATTGAAATGAAAGGTGGATTATCATCCATTTTTAGCGATAAAAAATCGCGACATACTAGTTATGTCACTCTCACTATACCCACATATGATATGTGGGTATGTAGTATATGATTCGTCTATTTCTTAGAGTACGACAGGCGAATCGAATCTTCTTATGGTTCTATTTAAGAATAGGTATGCCATACACCCCGCGGGGATTGTAGTTCAATTGGTCAGAGCACCGCCCTGTCAAGGCGGAAGCTGCGGGTTCGAGCCCCGTCAGTCCCGAACTAGGGTTCAATGAATGGAGAAATTCATCTTTCCTTTTTCCATGAAAAAGGGGGGGCAGGAGAGAAGATCAAATACCTATGGGGCACCCTTATTTCACTTTTTTGATTTCGCATTTCTCATTAAAGAGGGAGGGGAGGCCTATAGGAATTTTTTTTTTCACTACTCCCGGTTGATAAGGAAAGACATACATATCATACTTGGATTAGTATAATTTAGGATATTACTCTATCCTTATGATGATACCATCCTCATCTTAACTTCCTATTCGACTCTTATGGAATAGAGTACCGGTATTTTACCGAAATCCATACATAAATCGTATTCGTTTTTTCTTAGACATAGACAGTGAATTTAATTGAATATAATTAGTACTTTACTTTTTGGATTAAACCAGGCCCCCTCCATTTTGTAGTTCCAACTTTGTTTGTGTATGTTCAATGACTAATTGGAAAGAATCTATCTCATTTTCATTCCATTTGCGGACTCCTTATTTTATGGATCTGTTCTCATCTTTAGACCCCAAAAGTGGATATTGATAGTAACTTAATAAAATAAAAGAAAAACCAAGCAAAGCAAACGCCCTTTTTCCTAAATTCATTAAAATATTCGATTTTTTTTTATTTAAGCCCTCTTTTCTCCATCTCACTTCTACTTCTACTGCTTATTTGGATGTCTATGTGACCCATAGAAAGTCGGTCATATAATACATACATACATAATTGTATGTATAACTATAAGAAAAAGGAAGGGAAATTGGATAAGATAAGAAAGATCGTGGGTTATAGATATAGAAAAGAAAAAGTGGATCTTCCTATGTTATACTATTCCACTCTCAACCATGAATTGATTTGATAGATCCGATATTCATAATATTGAATTGATTCAGTATTATCAGAATGCAAGTCCTCCCCTTGAATTTACAGGATACCCCTTTTTCCTCTCCATGGGATTACATCCCGAGTTATTGTGAAAAAAATAAAGAGGTTATGGAAGTCAATATTCTCGCATTTATTGCTACTGCACTGTTTATTCTAGTTCCTACTGCCTTTTTACTTATTATTTATGTAAAAACAGTCAGCCAAAATGATTAATTGGAATTCCAATTAATCATTGAAGAAATGAAAAAGGGATTAAATAAAATAAAAATCCAAGTCTTAAATGAAAGGATCTGGTTGGAATCATAAAGTGTGGTAGAAAGAACTACATATAGTTTTTTCTACGACACTTTAGAGTCTTTCTATTATATTATCTTGAATCTACATAGAATAGATTAGTAGATTGAAATAGTAGTCTAATTCAATTTCTTTTTTCACTGCATCCACTTAATTTCAATCAAGTCAAAATAAAAAAATCGAAGACAATTCTTCACGAAAGAATCCATGGAGGGAGAGAAAAATAATATGAGAATAGACTATAGTAAAAAGTAAAAGAAAAAAAGTAAAAGGAAAAAACCAGCGAATCTTTCATGCTTAAACATGCGGCGAGATGCTTCAAAAGAGCATAAAAATTATTCTAAGAATAAGAAAAGAATATAAAACAAATGGAAAGTGTGCGATATGTTGTGAATAGCTCCGTGGAAGAAAGTCTAATTTTCTTATGTATAGAACTTTTTTAACCATTCGTCACTTCTAGTAGAAATTTTGAATTGCTGTAATCGCTCTTTCTATTTCTATATAGTAGAATAGAACGACTCTTTCTTACAAGAGTTTCTTACAGGTACAGGAGTGAAACAAAACTAAAGAAAGAGAGAAAGAATAAAGTTTGGCAAAATGATTAATGCAAAACGATCAATTAAAGAAAAAAGTTGATACAACAATTCGACTACTCAATCAATTAGTAGTATCCCTAGAGTCCACTCCTCCCCCATACTACTAGTGAAAGAGAAAATGTAAAGACTACCATTAAAGCAGCCCAAGCGAGACTTACTATATCCATGTAAATTATGTCTCCTATTTCTATGAAGGAATTATTCTACTATTGATCAATAATCATAGTGGAATCAAGGGTACAGAGTCAAAAAGGGATTCTGCCCTAACGCTATGGATGAATCAGTTCAAGGAATTTACTCCTAACAAATTCTTATAGGATTTCTGGTAGAATTGGAGAGCATTAAGTATAAATACGATACATAGCCCTTTTCCTTAAAAAAGAGTACGGGGATGATGTCCTGAATAGAAGACGCGGGAATAGGAAGATTTTTTCTTCCTTTTGTTACCCTTTTTTTATAAGCAAAGGACGTCAGAATATACCATAAAATTAGGATAGATAAATATTTATTGGATACCTACCTTGCCTATGTTTATTTTTAACCTAAACCCTACAGCCCTTCTATCATTCTATGAAAGAATGAGGAGACTTTATCCACAACTCCGAAATTGATTTTTGATCAGCCTATTCAATCTGATTCTCGACAGAATCAGTAGCCCTTACTTTAGTGTATGTAGGTAGCATAAGATGTATGATAAATAAAATGTATGATAATTAGGAAGTCTTGATATTCCTTCGTGGAGTCCCTTCTTCAATCTTAGATTGAAAAAAAAAGAATGCCCCTTAGGGGCCCTTTGGATATCAAGATTTCTGACATCTTAGCCTTGTAATTTTTAATTCTCGAATCGAATCAATTAAGAATCAATTAAAATTAATAAAAGAATAAGGAAACGCAACCTCATCCTTATTGGTAGCCGTTTGGGCCACTACCGACAAAACAAACCCTAGTTTGAGGATAGAACTATGGATTCTCAAAATCCAGTATCGCCAGGCCTAGTTACTCTCTTGCCCCAACTTATGCAGGGTACGAATTTGTTGAGTTCGATCAGTACTATAAGCCTAAGTATTTTATTGATCAGGCGGCACCCAGATTTGAACTGGGGATAAAGGATTTGCAGTCCCCTGCCTTACCGCTTGGCCATGCCGCCAAAAAATCCGATCTAAAATAGAGAAAAGAGCAAGTATTCATCCAGGTTTTCTTACTAAAACCTCCTTTCTTTTATCTTGAATCTAATTCTACTTACTTTTTTCCAATCTTTTTCAAAAAATCTATTCCTGCTTTTTTTGAATCCAGTTTCGATTATTCTCCTCGATGGATTCTATCTTAAAACAAACATTGCTAACACTAGAAAACTTCCCTTTTCTTTCTATTGAGATGAAAAAAGAGAAAAAGTGGATTTCCAGTCACAGGCTGCAAAATTCAGAACAAATTGGAACCATTAACTAGAATTCTATTTTTTTTTTGAATTGCAGTAGTGAACGACTCTTAAATCGGTATTCTCTCCCCCCTTCCTTTTAATGGCATAATAAAATAGAATGGATTTATGCCTAATCCGTGTATAGGTAAACTACAGGTCCGAACAGCATTATTATCCATAACAGCATTATTATCCATGGATCCCCCTTATGTACATATCTCTATGGGGAATCGTGCTTTAATTTTTCATTGCATTAAATATCTTGAATAAAAAAAAGAAATTTGGTCTGATATAGAGTATGACCTGACCATCTTGGCCCACCCAAGTGAAATTACGATAAAAGCAGGGATATGTGGAGAGGTGGATAACTAGATTGGCATGTACTTAAAAAAAGGACTTACTTTATTTTAGGATTCTACAATGAAATCCTATATTTTCTAGCAATTCTACTACTACGAAACAAAAAAGAACCCTCAAATTCTTATTCTTTTTTGAAATTAAACTAAGCGTGCTATTCTAAATCGAACTAAAGTCAAATTTTCTAGTGCTTATAAATTATTATATTATGGCTTTATCCCATTCATAGAAAGGAGATAAAATGAGAAATCTTTGCCATCCAATCTGATTAGTATCATAAAGTGTAAGTGGCAGAATTTTTTTCTAGGAATGTTTTATCAATTCATTTTCATTCGATTTGTACCCCTGGCAAATTCGAACTTTCGTCGAAATTGTCTCTATTCATATGTATGAAATACATATATGAAATATGTATGTGGAGTTCCCTAGAATTTCATGTGATTCAGTAAACAGAATATGGATTCCATAATTGCTAGATCGATCCATAGGGATTGATGAAGAGTGAGCTGATAATGGAATTTTTCTTCGATAAACAGGAAACTTAAGATTAAGATGCTCCGGAATGGAAATGAGGGAATGTCCACAATACCCGGATTTAGTCAGATCCAATTCGAGGGATTTTGTAGGTTCATTAATCAAGGCTTGGCAGAAGAACTTGAGAAGTTTCCAACAATTAAAGATCCAGATCACGAAATTGCATTTCAATTATTTGCGAAAGGATATCAATTGCTAGAACCCTCGATAAAAGAAAGGGATGCTGTGTATGAATCACTCACCTATTCTTCCGAATTATATGTATCTGCGAGATTAATTTTTGGTTTCGATGTGCAAAAGCAAACCATTTCTATTGGAAACATTCCTATAATGAATTCCTTAGGAACCTTTATAATAAATGGAATATACCGAATTGTGATCAATCAAATATTGCTAAGTCCTGGTATTTACTACCGCTCGGAATTAGACCATAAGGGAATTTCTATCTACACTGGGACTATAATATCAGATTGGGGAGGAAGATCGGAATTAGCAATTGATAAAAAAGAAAGGATATGGGCTCGCGTGAGTAGAAAACAAAAGATATCTATTCTAGTTCTATCATCAGCTATGGGTTCGAATCTAAAAGAAATTCTAGATAATGTTTCCTACCCTGAAATTTTCTTATCTTTCCCGAATGCTAAGGAGAAGAAGAGGATTGAGTCAAAAGAAAAAGCTATTTTGGAGTTTTATCAACAATTTGCTTGTGTAGGTGGGGACCTGGTATTTTCGGAGTCCTTATGTGAGGAATTACAAAAGAAATTTTTTCAACAAAAATGTGAATTAGGAAGGATTGGTCGACGAAATATGAATCGGAGACTGAATCTTGATATACCTCAGAACAATACATTCTTGTTACCACGAGATGTATTGGCCGCTACGGATCATTTGATTGGAATGAAATTTGGAACGGGTATACTTGACGATGACGATATGAATCACTTGAAAAATAAACGTATTCGTTCGGTTGCGGATCTGTTACAAGATCAATTCGGACTGGCTCTTGGTCGTTTACAACATGCGGTTCAAAAAACTATCCGTAGAGTATTCATACGTCAATCGAAACCGACTCCACAAACTTTGGTAACTCCAACTTCAACTTCGATTTTATTAATAACTACTTATGAGACCTTTTTTGGCACATACCCCTTATCTCAAGTTTTTGATCAAACCAATCCATTGACACAAACTGTTCATGGGCGAAAAGTGAGTTGTTTGGGTCCTGGAGGATTGACGGGGAGAACTGCAAGTTTTCGGAGCCGAGATATTCATCCGAGTCACTATGGGCGTATTTGTCCAATTGACACGTCCGAAGGAATCAATGTTGGACTTACTGGATCCTTAGCTATTCATGCGAGAATTGACCACTGGTGGGGGTCCATAGAGAGTCCCTTTTATGAAATATCTGAGAAAGCAAAAGAAAAAAAAGAGAGACAGGTGGTTTATTTATCACCAAATAGAGATGAATATTATATGATAGCAGCAGGAAATTCTTTGTCCTTGAATCAGGGTATTCAGGAAGAACAGGTTGTTCCAGCTAGATACCGTCAAGAATTCCTGACTATTGCATGGGAACAGATTCATGTTAGAAGTATTTTTCCTTTCCAATATTTTTCTATTGGAGGTTCTCTCATTCCTTTTATTGAGCATAATGATGCGAATCGGGCTTTAATGAGTTCTAATATGCAGCGCCAAGCAGTTCCGCTTTCTCGGTCCGAGAAGTGCATTGTTGGAACTGGATTGGAACGCCAAACAGCTCTAGATTCGAGGGTTTCCGTTATAGCCGAACGCGAGGGAAAGATCATTTCTACTGATAGTCACAAGATCCTTTTATCAAGTAGTGGGAAGACTATAAGTATTCCTTTAGTTACCCATCGGCGCTCTAACAAAAATACTTGTATGCACCAAAAACCTCGGGTTCTGCGGGGTAAATCCATTAAAAAAGGACAAATTTTAGCGGAGGGAGCTGCTACAGTTGGTGGGGAACTTGCTTTAGGAAAAAACGTATTAGTAGCTTATATGCCATGGGAAGGTTACAATTTTGAAGACGCAGTACTAATTAGCGAACGTTTGGTATATGAGGATATTTATACTTCTTTTCACATCCGAAAATATGAAATTCAGACGGATACGACAAGCCAAGGCTCCGCTGAAAAAATTACTAAAGAAATACCACATCTAGAAGAACATTTACTCCGCAATTTGGACAGAAATGGAGTTGTTAGGTTGGGATCCTGGGTAGAAACTGGCGATATTTTAGTAGGTAAATTAACGCCTCAGATAGCGAGCGAATCGTCGTATATCGCGGAAGCTGGGTTATTACGGGCCATATTTGGCCTTGAGGTATCCACTTCAAAAGAAACTTCTCTCAAACTACCTATAGGTGGAAGAGGGCGCGTTATCGATGTGAAATGGATCCAGAGGGACCCCCTAGACATAATGGTTCGTGTATATATTTTACAGAAACGCGAAATCAAAGTTGGGGATAAAGTAGCCGGAAGACACGGGAATAAGGGGATCATTTCCAAAATTTTGCCCAGGCAAGATATGCCCTATTTGCAAGATGGAACACCTGTTGATATGGTCTTCAATCCCTTAGGAGTACCCTCACGAATGAATGTGGGACAAATATTTGAAAGCTCGCTCGGATTAGCCGGGGATCTGCTAAAGAAACATTATAGAATAGCACCCTTTGATGAGAGATATGAGCAAGAGGCTTCAAGAAAACTTGTGTTTTCAGAATTATATGAAGCCAGTAAACAAACAAAAAATCCATGGGTATTTGAACCCGAGTACCCGGGAAAAAGCAGAATATTTGATGGAAGAACAGGAGACCCCTTCGAACAACCTGTTCTAATAGGGAAGTCCTATATCTTAAAATTAATTCATCAAGTTGATGAGAAAATCCATGGACGTTCTACTGGGCCCTACTCACTTGTTACACAACAACCCGTTAGAGGAAGAGCCAAGCAAGGGGGACAACGAGTAGGAGAAATGGAAGTTTGGGCTTTAGAAGGATTTGGTGTTGCTCATATTTTACAAGAGATACTTACTTATAAATCTGATCATCTTATAGCTCGCCAAGAAATACTTAATGCTACGATCTGGGGAAAAAGAGTACCTAATCACGAGTATCCTCCAGAATCTTTTCGAGTGCTCGTTCGAGAACTACGATCTTTGGCTCTAGAACTGAATCATTTCCTTGTATCTGAGAAGAACTTCCAGGTTAATAAGGAGGAAGTTTGATCGGAATAAATATAAATTCTTTTCTTATTTATGATTGACCAATATAAACATCAACAACTTCAAATTGGACTCGTTTCCCCTCAACAAATAAAGGCTTGGGCTAACAAAAACCTACCTAATGGGGAAGTCGTTGGCGAAGTCACAAGGCCCTCTACTTTTCATTATAAAACCGATAAACCAGAAAAAGATGGATTGTTTTGCGAAAGAATCTTTGGACCCATAAAAAGCGGAATTTGTGCTTGTGGAAATTCTCGAGCGAGCGGAGCTGAAAACGAAGAGGAAAGATTTTGCCAAAAATGCGGGGTAGAATTTGTTGATTCTCGGATACGAAGATATCAAATGGGATACATCAAACTCGCATGTCCCGCGACTCATGTGTGGTATTTGAAAGGTCTTCCTAGTTATATCGCGAACCTTTTAGATAAACCCCTTAAGAAATTGGAGGGCCTAGTATACGGCGATTTCTCTTTTGCTAGGCCCAGCGCTAAAAAACCTACTTTCTTACGATTACGAGGTTTATTCGAAGATGAAATTGCATCCTGTAACCACAGCATTTCTCCCTTTTTTTCTACCCCAGGCTTTGCAACATTTCGAAATCGGGAAATTGCGACAGGAGCAGGTGCTATTAGAGAACAATTAGCAGATTTGGATTTGCGAATTATTATAGAGAATTCCTTGGTCGAATGGAAGGAATTAGAAGACGAGGGGTATAGTGGAGATGAATGGGAAGATAGAAAAAGACGAATAAGAAAAGTTTTTTTGATTAGACGCATGCAATTGGCGAAACATTTTATTCAAACAAATGTAGAACCAGAATGGATGGTTTTGTGCTTATTACCAGTTCTTCCTCCCGAATTGAGACCCATTGTTTATAGGTCTGGGGATAAAGTAGTGACTTCGGATATTAATGAACTTTATAAGAGAGTTATTCGTCGGAACAACAACCTTGCCTATCTATTAAAAAGAAGTGAATTAGCGCCAGCAGATTTAGTAATGTGCCAGGAAAAATTGGTACAAGAAGCCGTGGATACACTTCTTGATAGTGGGTCCCGCGGGCAACCAACGAGGGATGGTCACAATAAAGTATACAAATCACTTTCAGATGTAATTGAAGGTAAAGAGGGAAGGTTTCGCGAGACTCTGCTTGGAAAACGGGTCGATTACTCGGGGCGTTCTGTCATTGTTGTGGGTCCTTCGCTTTCATTACATCAATGTGGATTACCTCTAGAGATAGCAATAAAGCTTTTTCAGCTATTTGTAATTCGCGATTTAATCACGAAACGCGCTACTTCTAATGTCAGGATTGCTAAAAGGAAAATTTGGGAAAAGGAACCCATTGTATGGGAAATACTTCAAGAAGTTATGCGGGGACATCCTGTACTGTTGAATAGAGCACCTACCCTGCATAGATTAGGCATACAGGCCTTCCAACCTACTTTAGTGGAGGGGCGTACTATTTGTTTACACCCATTAGTGTGTAAGGGTTTCAATGCGGACTTTGATGGGGATCAAATGGCTGTTCATCTACCTTTATCCTTGGAAGCTCAGGCGGAAGCCCGTTTACTTATGTTTTCTCATATGAATCTCCTATCTCCCGCTATTGGGGATCCTATTTGCGTACCGACCCAAGACATGCTTATCGGACTTTATGTATTAACGATTGGAAACCGTCGGGGTATTTGTGCAAATAGATATAATAGTTGCGCAAACTATCCAAATCAAAAAGTAAATTACAATAATAATAATTATAAGTATACAAAAGATAAAGAACCCCATTTTTCTAATTCCTATGATGCACTGGGAGCTTATAGACAGAAACGAATCAGTTTAGACAGTCCCTTGTGGCTCCGATGGAAACTAGATCAACGCGTCATTGGGTCAAGAGAAGTTCCGATTGAAGTTCAATATGAATCTTTGGGGACTTATCATGAGATTTATGCCCACTATCTAATAGTGGGAAATAGAAAAAAAGAAATCCGTTCTATATACATTCGAAGCACTCTTGGTCATATTTCTTTTTATAGAGAAATAGAGGAAGCCATACAAGGATTTAGTCAGGCCTATTCATACACTATCTAAACAAGGAAGTTAGATTCGGCGATGCCCCTCCCTTTCGGGGGGCATTCCGATTTCGCTAGTATCATCATTTTTGCCGCGCGAATCCAGATTGAGATTAAGGAAAGGAAGTTAATTAAATTTTCGAATCACTGACTCAGGCCCATTGTCGAATCCTACTCAGCAATTGTCGAATCCTACTCAGCCGAAAAAGGGGGTACTTATGTATGGCGGAACGGGCCAATCTGGTCTTTCATAATAAAGAGATAGACGGAACTGCTATGAAACGACTTATTAGCAGATTAATAGATCATTTCGGAATGGGATATACATCCCATATACTGGATCAAATAAAGACTCTGGGCTTTCATCAAGCCACTACTACATCGATTTCATTAGGAATCGAGGATCTTTTAACAATACCATCTAAGGGATGGTTAGTGCAAGACGCGGAACAACAGAGTTTTCTTTTGGAGAAACACTATTATTATGGGGCTGTACACGCGGTAGAAAAATTACGCCAATCCGTTGAGATATGGTATGCTACAAGTGAATATTTGAAACAAGAAATGAATTCGAATTTTCGGATAACGGATCCTTCTAATCCAGTCTATCTAATGTCTTTTTCAGGAGCCAGAGGAAATGCATCTCAGGTACACCAATTAGTAGGTATGAGAGGATTAATGGCGGATCCTCAAGGACAAATGATTGATTTACCTATTCAAAGCAATTTACGCGAGGGACTTTCTTTGACAGAATATATAATTTCCTGCTACGGAGCCCGCAAAGGGGTTGTAGATACTGCTGTACGAACAGCGGATGCTGGATATCTTACACGTAGACTTGTTGAAGTAGTTCAACATATTATTGTGCGTAGAAGAGATTGTGGTACTATCCAAGGTATTTCTTTGAGTCCTCAAAATGGGATGACGGAAAAACTTTTTGTCCAAACACTAATTGGTCGTGTATTAGCAGACGATATATATATTGGTTCACGATGCATTGCCGCTCGAAATCAAGATATTGGAATTGGATTAGTCAATCGATTCATAACTGCCTTTCGAGCACAACCATTTCGAGCACAACCAATATATATTAGAACCCCCTTTACTTGCCGGAGCACATCTTGGATCTGTCAATTATGTTATGGTCGGAGTCCCACTCATGGCGATCTGGTCGAATTGGGGGAAGCCGTAGGTATTATTGCAGGTCAATCAATTGGGGAGCCAGGGACTCAACTAACATTAAGAACTTTTCATACTGGCGGAGTATTCACAGGGGGTACTGCCGACCTTGTACGATCCCCTTCGAATGGAAAAATCCAATTCAATGAAGATTTGGTTCACCCCACACGTACCCGTCATGGGCAGCCTGCTTTTCTATGTTATATAGACTTGCATGTAACTATTCAGAGTCAGGATATTCTATATAGTGTGAATATTCCCTCAAAAAGCTTGATTCTAGTGCAAAATGATCAGTATGTAGAATCCGAACAAGTAATTGCGGAGATTCGTGCCGGAACGTCCACTTTGCATTTTAAAGAAAAAGTACAAAAGCATATTTATTCCGAATCAGACGGGGAAATGCACTGGAGTACTGATGTTTACCATGCGCCCGAATATCAATATGGTAATCTTCGTCGATTACCAAAAACAAGCCATTTATGGATATTGTCAGTAAGTATGTGCAGATCCAGTATAGCGTCTTTTTCGCTCCACAAGGATCAAGATCAAATGAATACTTATTCTTTTTCTGTTGACGGAAGATATCTCTTTGACCTCTCAATGGCTAATGATCAAGTAAGACATAGACTGTTGGATACTTTTGGTAAAAAAGATAGGGAAATTCTTGATTATTCAACGCCGGATCGAATCATGTCCAATGGCCATTGGAATTTTGTCTATCCTTCTATTCTTCAAGATAATTCGGATTTGTTGGCGAAAAAGCGAAGAAATGGGTTCGTCATTCCATTACAATATCATCAAGAACAAGAGAAAGAACTAATATCCTGTTTGGGGATTTCGATTGAAATACCCTTTATGGGTGTTTTACGTAGAAATACTATTTTTGCTTATTTTGACGATCCACGATACAGAAAAGATAAAAAGGGTTCAGGAATTGTTAAATTTAGATATAGGACCCTAGAGGACGAATATAGGACTCGAGAGGAAGACTCAGAGGACGAATATGGGAGCCCAGAGAACGAATATAGGACCCGAGAGGAAGAATATGAAACCCTAGAAGACGAATATAGGACTCGAGAGGACGAATATGAAACCCTAGAAGATGAATATGGGATCCTAGAGGACGAATATGAAGCCCTAGAAGACGAATATGGGATCCTAGAGGATGAATATAGGACTGGAGAGAAAGACTCAGAAGACGAATATGGGAGCCCAGAGAACGAATATAGAACCCGAGAGGACGAATATGGAACTCTAGAGGAAGACTCAGAGGACGAATATGGGAGCCCGGAGGAAGGCTCAGAGGACGAATATGGGACTTTAGAGGAAGACTCAGAAGAAGACTCAGAGGACGAATACGGGAGCCCAGAGGAAGATTCCATCTTAAAAAAAGAGGGTTTGATTGAGCATCGAGGAACAAAAGAATTTAGTCTAAAATACCAAAAAGAACTAGATCGGTTTTTTTTCATTCTTCAAGAACTGCATATCTTGCCGAGATCCTCATCCCTAAAGGTACTTGATAATAGTATCATTGGAGTGGATACACAACTCACAAAAAATACAAGAAGTCGACTAGGTGGATTGGTCCGAGTGAAGAGAAAAAAAAGCCATACGGAACTCAAAATCTTTTCCGGAGATATGCATTTTCCTGAAGAGGCGGATAAGATATTAGGTGGTAGTTTGATACCACCAGAAAGAGAAAAGAAAGATTCTAAGGAATCAAAAAAAAGGAAAAATTGGGTCTATGTTCAACGGAAAAAAATTCTCAAGAGCAAGGAAAAGTATTTTGTTTCGGTTCGACCTGCAGTCGCATATGAAATGGACGAAGGGAGAAATTTAGCAACACTTTTCCCGCAAGATCTCTTGCAAGAAGAGGATAATTTCCAACTTCGACTTGTCAATTTTATTTCTCATGAAAATAGCAAGTTAACTCAAAGAATTTATCATACGAATAGTCAATTTGTTCGAACTTGCTTAGTAGTGAATTGGGAACAAGAAGAAAAAGAGGAGGCTCGTGCTTCCCTTGTTGAGGTAAGAGCAAATGATCTGATTCGCGATTTCCTAAGAATTGAGTTAGTCAAGTCCACTATTTCGTATACACGAAGAAGGTATGATAGGACAAGTGCAGGACCGATTCCCAATAATAGGTTAGATCGCACCAATTCCTTTTATTCCAAGGCGAAGATTCAATCACTTAGCCAACATCAAGAAGCTATTGGCACCTTGTTGAATCGAAATAAAGAATACCAATCTTTGATGATTTTGTCGGCATCCAACTGTTCTCGAATTGGTTTATTCAAGAATTCGAAATATCCCAATGCGGTAAAAGAATCGAATCCTAGAATTCCTATTCGAGATATTTTTGGGCCCTTAGCCGCTATTGTACCTAGTATATCGAATTTTTCTTCATCTTACTATTTACTAACGCATAATCAGATCCTGTTAAAAAAATATTTGTTCCTTGACAATTTGAAACAAACCCTCCAAGTACTTCAAGGGCTTAAATACTCTTTAATAGATGAAAATCAAAGGATTTCGAATTTCGATAGTAACATCATGTTGGATCCATTCCATTTGAATTGGCACTTTCTCCATCATGATTCTTGGGAGGAGACATCGGCAATAATTCACCTTGGACAATTTATTTGCGAAAATGTATGTCTATTTAAATCGCACATAAAAAAATCTGGTCAAATTTTCATTGTTAATATTGATTCCTTTGTTATAAGAGCAGCTAAGCCTTATTTGGCCACTACAGGAGCAACTGTTCATGGTCATTATGGAGAAATCCTTTACAAAGGAGATAGGTTAGTTACGTTTATATATGAAAAATCGAGATCTAGTGACATAACGCAAGGTCTTCCAAAAGTAGAACAAATCTTTGAAGCGCGTTCAATTGATTCACTATCGCCGAATCTCGAAAGGAGAATTGAGGATTGGAATGAGCGTATACCAAGAATTCTTGGGGTCCCCTGGGGATTCTTGATTGGAGCTGAGCTAACCATAGCCCAAAGTCGTATCTCTTTGGTTAATAAGATCCAAAAGGTTTATCGATCCCAAGGGGTACAGATCCATAATAGACATATAGAGATTATTATACGCCAAGTAACATCAAAAGTGCGGGTTTCCGAAGATGGAATGTCTAATGTTTTTTCACCTGGGGAATTAATCGGACTATTACGAGCAGAACGAGCAGGACGAGCTTTGGATGAATCGGTCTATTATCGGGCAATCTTATTGGGAATAACAAGGGCTTCCCTGAATACCCAAAGTTTCATATCTGAAGCAAGTTTTCAAGAAACTGCTCGAGTTTTAGCAAAAGCTGCCCTACGAGGTCGTATTGATTGGTTGAAAGGCCTGAAAGAAAACGTAGTTCTGGGGGGGATTATACCTGTTGGTACCGGATTCCAAAAATTTGTGCATCATTCCCCACAAGACAAGAACCTTTATTTCGAAATTCAAAAAAAAAATCTATTCGCGTCGGAAATGAGAGATATTTTGTTTCTCCATACAGAATTAGTTTCTTCTGATTCTGATGTAACAAACAATTTCTATGAGACATCAGAACCCCCATTTATACGATTTAAGGATACATAAAGCAGATTTTTTTATTTAAACTAGACTTTTGACCTTAGAACACTAACAGGTCAGATTTTAGATTTTTATTTTATTTTAATAAGTAAAAGAAGTCAGTTAATTCATTAAGGTTACGTTTATACCATGTATCAATAGCCAATTCTCAGTGGAAGGTTACATCGGAACAATTATTATTTATTTCAAGCTATTTCGGCTCTTTCTTAATTTTCAAAAAAAAAAAGAAATAAATTCCGTAATGGAATGGTAGGATGAAAAAAAAAGAAAAAATCAAAAGGAAGTGTGGAAAAAATGACAAGAAGATATTGGAACATCAATTTGAAAGAGATGATAGAAGCGGGAGTTCATTTTGGTCATGGTATTAAGAAATGGAATCCTAAAATGGCCCCTTACATCTCGGCAAAGCGTAAAGGTACTCATATTACAAATCTCGCTAGAACGGCTCGTTTTTTATCAGAAGCTTGTGATTTAGTTTTTGATGCAGCAAGTCAGGGAAAAAGCTTTTTAATTGTTGGTACCAAAAAAAGAGCAGCGGATTTAGTAGCATCAGCTGCAATAAGGGCTCGTTGTCATTATGTTAATAAAAAGTGGTTCAGTGGTATGTTAACGAATTGGTCGATTACGAAAACTAGACTTTCTCAATTTAGAGACTTAAGAGCAGAAGAAAAGATGGGAAAATTCCACCATCTCCCAAAAAGAGATGTGGCAATCTTGAAGAGAAAATTATCTACCTTGCAAAGATATCTCGGCGGGATCAAATATATGACGAGGTTGCCGGACATTGTGATCGTCCTTGATCAGCAAAAAGAGTATATAGCTCTTCGGGAATGTGCCATTTTGGGGATTCCTACTATTTCTTTAGTCGATACAAATTGTGACCCAGATCTCGCAAATATATCGATTCCAGCCAACGATGACACTATGACTTCAATTCGATTGATTCTTAACAAATTAGTATTTGCAATTTGTGAGGGCCGTTCTCTCTATATAAGAAATCGTTGATTAAGAAGAATAGTTCATTCTTGGGTAACTGCGTAGATTTATGGGATCACTTACTATTCTTTTTTGTTTTGCATAGATAAAAGAAGGGGAATATTGATATATATTAGAGGGTATTGATATATATTATCATCTGATGTGATTTCTTGGTATCCTAAATATAAGATTAATACTTCAAGTTGCTGAGTTGAGAAAGAGATGGTTGAATCAAAAGAATTCCTTTTTTGAAGTTCAATTTTTATCAGAGGACAATATGAATATTATACCATGTTCCGTTAAAACACTCAAGGGGTTATATGATATATCGGGTGTAGAAGTAGGCCAACACTTCTATTGGCAAATAGGAGGTTTCCAAATTCATGCCCAAGTACTCATCACTTCTTGGGTCGTAATTACTATCTTGCTAGGTTCAGTTATCATAGCTGTTCGGAATCCACAAACCATCCCGACCGACGGTCAGAATTTCTTCGAATATGTGCTTGAGTTTATTCGAGACTTGAGCAAAACTCAGATTGGAGAAGAATATGGTCCCTGGGTTCCCTTTATTGGAACTATGTTCCTTTTTATTTTTGTTTCGAATTGGTCGGGTGCTCTTTTACCTTGGAAAATTATACAGTTACCCCATGGGGAATTAGCAGCACCCACGAATGATATAAATACTACTGTTGCTTTAGCTTTACTCACATCAGCGGCATATTTTTATGCGGGTCTTAGCAAAAAAGGATTGAGTTATTTCGAGAAATATATTAAACCAACTCCAATTCTTTTACCAATTAACATCCTAGAAGATTTCACAAAACCATTATCGCTTAGTTTTCGACTTTTCGGGAATATATTGGCGGATGAATTAGTCGTTGTTGTTCTTGTTTCTTTAGTCCCCTTAGTAGTCCCTATACCGGTCATGTTTCTTGGATTATTTACAAGCGGTATTCAAGCTCTTATTTTTGCAACGTTAGCCGCAGCCTATATAGGTGAATCCATGGAAGGTCATCATTGAATTGACTAGTTTTCAAAATAGTCTTTTTTTTTAGCTTAGCTCAATTCATGCATGGTTCCAGATAATCCGCTTGGTTGGAAAACTAAATAGTTAGAAATGCGTATGAATATACAACCTAGAGTTGTAGGAGAGAGAATAGACTATATTACGGAATTGTCAAAGTATATATGCATTAAGGGGGGCGGAGTCAGGCTAGATCTATATCCTTAATGTCTATAAGTCCAGTCATCTTTTGTGCGGGTTTTTAAGGAATGATTTTAGAATCCGATTCATCAATAGAAAATGAGAAAATACGCAAAATAGAAGAAACAAATGTATATGGGATATTATATATTCCTAAGTTAGATTCATTATCTAATCCGATATATCGAATTCCCTCTATATGGAATTGGATTCCATATCCAGTTCTATGCAGCATATTGTTATCAATTGTATATCTTGATTTAATTCCTATTGGATTTGGATTAGGTCGATTTCAATAGGGGTTCTTCCTCTATTTCGTCTTTTATTATGGATTAGATGATAGGGGAAAAAATAGGAACTCAAGGATATCGAAGAGTAAAGAAAGAAGAATGGAATGAAAGAGTGGTTGGTTGGAAAGAAAGAGAAATAGAATAATGAGAATCATATGGATTTACACAAACCTCTAATGATTAGAAACTAAAAATGAGATCTCGAAGTAGTTCGGACAATTCAGATTATCATTTCAATTTGTACTTTTTAGTTACTTCTCCCCAATAGAGCTTAGAAGTAAGAATTTCTTGGTTGATTGTATCCTTAACCATTTCTTTTTTTTTTGACACGAGGAACTCACCATGAATCCACTAATTGCTGCTGCTTCCGTTATTGCTGCTGGATTGGCCGTAGGGCTTGCTTCTATTGGGCCTGGAGTTGGTCAAGGTACTGCTGCAGGACAAGCTGTAGAAGGTATTGCGAGACAGCCAGAAGCAGAAGGTAAAATACGAGGTACTTTATTGCTTAGTCTAGCTTTTATGGAAGCTTTAACAATTTATGGACTAGTTGTGGCACTAGCGCTTTTATTTGCGAACCCTTTTGTTTAATCCTAAAAAAGAAAATGAGTCCTTTAGATTAGATACTTTTTTCTTTTTTTAGTAAATTGGTATTTGCTTCTGCAATTCCAATTATATCAATACTTTACTCCTATTTATTACTCCTGGAATTACCTATTTATCGGGACAGACAATACCCCACCCCAGGAAGGGCTGATTTGAGGATGATCAATTTAGAGGATATGCTCGCCTTCTTCCTTCCCGTCCTTAGTTTAGGACAGTGGAAAGTCTTTAAGAAATTATTAGATTGAATCTATTTGCATTAAAAAAAATTACATTAAAAAAACCGATCAAAAAAGGGCGAGCGAAGTAAGTGATCGAAAAACTTTGCTCTTTGTTCGTCCTATCTATAAGAGGAGAGCATATGAAAAATGTAACCCATTCTTTCGTTTTTTTAGCTCACTGGCCATCCGCTGGGAGTTTCGGGCTTAATACCGATATTTTAGCAACAAATCTAATAAATCTAACTGTAGTGGTTGGTGTATTGATTTTTTTTGGAAAGGGAGTGTGTGCGAGTTGTCTATTTCAAGAATAGATTGGATCTATCCGGCTGCACTTTAAAATATTTTTTAGTATTTTTTGGATAAATAAGAAAAAGGTGCACGATCTCGACGAATTACTTCTGAATAAATTCAGAAATCATATGGAAGAACCATAGCATTTCGCGACTCATTGGTAAATCAACTTTGATTCTCTATAGACCAATAATGTGAGACCATTAACACGGTTAAAGCTAAACTGCTTGAAGTCCAGGCAAAAAGGGGTACTCTTTCTACAACTATATTAGTATTAGTACCGAAATGCTTTAAACGGGAAATAGCTAATGTAGAATTTATCTGATATAAAACACTCATATCGATAAAATGGTTTGAACTATTTACTAGAAGGGCACCCTGCCCTTTTTTATCCAATGCCGAATCGACGACCTATGTATAAAATAAAAAAAAGAGAAATTTTTTGGATTTGAAGAAAAAAAAAGAATTCTATCAATTTTCATTTTCCATTTATTTAGTTAGTTTTTCTTAATGAAATTGAAATTATTAACTAAAGGGCAAATACAAATAAAGAAACAACTTTGCTGACCATGATAGATTTTTATCTAGGCGGAAGAGTCCTCTTAATATTTATCTAGTCTTATATTCTTAATATGGGTTTCGGTATATTGAAATATAAACAGAAAAGAGAAGATAGAGGATAGGCTCATTACATAAAAAAAAAGATATGGAAATAGCCATAGCAAAAAAAGAAAAAAAAGGAGCGTGAGAGCCAAATGAATCGAAAGATTCATGTTTGGTTCGGGAAGAGATCATAAAAATTGTAAACTTAATAGCAAGATAATCTACTTTCATTAAAAGATTTATTAGATAATCGAAAACAGAGAATCTTGAGTACTATTCGAAATTCGGAAGAATTGCGTAGAGGGACCATTGAGCAGCTCGAAAAAGCTCGGGTTCGATTACAGAAAGTCGAACTAGAAGCGGATGAGTATCGAATGAATGGATACTCTGAGATAGAACGAGAAAAAGCAAATTTGATTAATGCTACTTCTATTAGTTTGGAACAATTAGAAAAGTCTAAAAATGAAATCCTTTATTTTGAAAAACAAAGGGCGATGAATCAGGTCCGACAACGGGTTTTCCAACAGGCCGTACAAGGAGCTCTAGGAACTCTGAATAGTTGTTTGAATACCGAGTTACATTTCCGTACGATTCGTGCTAATATTGGCATTCTAGGGGCCATAGAATCGAAGAAATAATTAAATTAATTAGACCTTGAACTTCTACTTTCGTTTAGAATTTAGGCATTATTTTTCCCCTTGCTTCCGAAAAAAAGAGTCAAGAAACACTAATGGCAACCCTTCGAGTCGACGAAATTCATAAAATTCTCCGCGAACGTATTGAACAATATAATAGGAAAGTAGGGATTGAGAATATCGGTCGCGTAATTCAAGTGGGGGATGGGATTGCTCGTATTATAGGTCTTGGTGGAATAATGTCAGGTGAATTAGTCGAATTTGCAGAAGGGACTAGGGGTATTGCTCTGAATTTGGAATCCAAAAATGTTGGGATTGTATTAATGGGCGATGGGTTGATGATACAAGAGGGAAGTTTTGTAAAAGCAACAGGAAGAATTGCTCAGATACCCGTGAGCGAGGCTTACTTGGGTCGTGTTATAAATGCTCTGGCTAAACCTATTGATGGGAGAGGCGAAATTGTAGCTTCGGAATCTCGCTTAATTGAATCTCCTGCTCCGGGTATAATTTCCAGGCGTTCCGTATATGAACCCCTTCAAACAGGGCTTATTGCTATCGATTCGATGATCCCCATAGGGCGCGGTCAGCGAGAGTTAATTATTGGGGACAGACAGACTGGCAAAACAGCAGTAGCCACAGATACAATTCTCAATCAAAAAGGGCAAGATGTAATATGTGTTTATGTAGCTATCGGTCAAAGAGCATCCTCCGTGGCTCAAGTAGTAACTACTTTCCATGAAGAGGGGGCCATGGAATACACTATTGTAGTAGCTGAAATGGCGGATTCACCTGCTACATTACAATACCTCGCCCCTTATACGGGAGCAGCCCTGGCTGAGTATTTTATGTATCGCGAACGGCATACTTTAATAATTTATGATGATCTCTCCAAACAAGCACAAGCTTATCGCCAAATGTCCCTTCTATTAAGAAGACCCCCCGGCCGCGAAGCTTATCCAGGG